AGAGTAGAATATTCGTGGGAGACATTCTCGGATTTTACACGTGTGATACATGTTCCTTCTATTTCTCCAAGCAAAGCTCTTCGCATCGCAATCCCTATTGTGTCGGCTTGTCCTTTCATAAGTGGAGCCAGAATAAATCGACCATAATAAAGACGTTTACTGTCTGTTCTTGATTCAACACACTTCCACTGTAGTGTCCGAGTAGATACTGTTACTTTCTCTCGAACCATAGTAATAATATTTTTTTTGATTGAATTATTTATTTCTCTTGTTTCTCTTGAAATTGATTCACTGTTTATTTCTACACACGTCTTTTTTTCGGAGGTCTACAGCCATTATGTGGCATAGGGGTTACATCCCGTACAAAAGTTAATAGGATACCACTTCTACGAATAGCTCGTAATGCGGCGTCTCTTCCGAGACCGGGACCTTTTATCATGACTTCTGCTCGTTGCATACCCTGATCTACTACTGTACGAATAGCATTTGCTGCTGCAGTTTGAGCGGCAAAGGGTGTCCCTCTTCGCGTACCATTGAATCCACAAGTACCGGCCGAGGACCAGGAAACCACCCGACCTCGTATATCTGTAACTGTGACAATGGTATTATTAAAACTTGCTTGAACATGAATAACTCCCTTTGGTATTTTACGTGCACTTTTACGTGCACCAATACGTACATTTCTACGTAAACCAGTTCTCGGTATAGCTTTTGCCATATTGTATCATCTCATAAATATGAGTCAGAAATATATGGATCTATCCATTTCATGTCAAAACAGATTCTTTATTTGTACGCTGAGTCCTTTAGTGAGTCTGATTATCCCTTTATCCTTGTCTTTGTTTATGTCTCGGGTTGGAACAAATTACTCTAATGCGCCTCCGTCTACGGATTAGTCGACATTTTTCACAGATTTTACGAACGGAAGCTCTTATTTTCATATTTTTCATTCCTTAGCTTAATTCTGAATCTACTTCTTGGTAGAAAATAAGTTTCTTGAAATTTTGAATATCGAATCGTATTGAATAAAAATCACCTAATCTTTTGAATCCTTGTTTCGGAGTCGATAAATTATACGTCCTCTGCTTGAATCATAACGACTTACTTCAATTTTGACTTTATCCCCGGGTAGTATCCGTATAAAACTACGTCGGATCTTTCCCGAAACATAACCTAGAATCAGATCCTCATTATCTAACCGAACCCGGAACATGCCATTGGGAAGCGATTCAGTAATTAAACCTTCATGAGTCCATTTTTGTTCTTTCATTCCAGGTAAAGCCTCCTTGAGGTATCAACTAATGGAGGAGAAACGATATTAGACAACTCACCCCCCTTTCTTTTTATATTTCTCAAATAGGAAGAGGTTTCGGATTTCATTTGGATATGAAATGGATTACCATATATAACATAAAATTTCTCCGCCGATTCCTTCTAGTCGAGCTTCCCGATCTGTCATTATACCCCGAGAAGTGGAAAGAATTACAATACCCATTCCACCTAAAATTCTAGGAATTCGTTGAGAGTTAGAATAGATTCGTAGACCAGGTCGGCTGATCCGTTTTAAATTTAAAAAATTTCTATAGGGTCTTTTCCTATTCCTGCTATGTCGCAGGGTTAAAACCAAAAAATTTTTGTTTTTTTCTCGATGTTTTCTGACGTTTTCGAGAAAACCTTCTCGGAAAAGTATTTTAACAATATTTTCGGTAATATTAGTAGATGCTATGCGAACAACTCTTTTTCTATCCATATCAGCATTTCGTATAGAGGTTATTATCTCAGCAATAGTGTCTCTACCCATGATGAATTAAAACTTTTGTCGTCCCAAAATTGGATATAATTAACATGTTTTTCTTTTTTTTTTTTTTATTGGTTTATGAATATAAATTTTTCAAGGTATATGCGCAAAACACAAGCTACGAATTAATCTAGTTCTTAATCTATTTCCCTTCAAATACCCCAAAAATTCAGATCTCTTTTTTTTTATAATACTTCGGGAGCTAATGAAACTATTTTAGTAAAATTTAATTGTCTCAATTCGCGGGGGATTGCCCCAAAAATGCGAGTTCCTTTTGGATTTCCTTCTTGATCAATCACAACTGCAGCATTGTCATCATATCGTATTATCATACCGCTGTCACGTTTAAGTTCTTTACAGGTACGAACAATTACAGCTCTGACTACTTCTGATTTTTCTAGGGGCATATTTGGTACGGCTTCTTTGATCACAGCAACAATAACGTCACCAATATGAGCATATCGGCGATTACTAGCTCCTATGATTCGAATACACATCAATTTTCGAGCCCCGCTGTTATCCGCTACATTTAAATAGGTCTGAGGTTGAATCATATAAATTTTTGAATCTATTCTTCCAATGTAAAGGATGAAGAAAATAAAAGAAATATTGTTTGTCTAAGTCTAAAAAAGAAATAGGCGGTTTTGTTTCATCCCCAAGACCCATTTCTCTACGTTCTACATTTTTATTCCGAAATAATAAATTGAGTTCGTATAGGCATTTTGGATGCTGCTATTAAAATAGCCCTTTTAGCTATATTTTCGGTTACTCCACCCATTTCATATAGTATTCGCCCCGGTTTAACAACAGCTACCCAATATTCAGGGGATCCTTTCCCCGAACCCATACGCGTTTCAGCAGGTCTTACTGTAACTGGTTTGTCTGGAAAGAGACGGACCCATATTTTTCCACCACGGCGTGCATTTCGTGTCATTGCCCGGCGACCTGCTTCGATTTGTCTCGATGTGATCCAAGCGGGTTCAAGTGCTTGAAGAGCATATTTACCGAAACAAATATGATTACCTCGATAAGATATTCCCTTCATTCTTCCTCTGTGTTGTTTACGGAATCTAGTTCTTTTGGGGTTATAGTTGATGGTTGTTTCGGAATTCCATCTCTACTACAGAGCTGGACGTGAGAGTTTCTTCTCATCCAGCTCCTCGCGAATAAAAGGATTCCAAATTGAATTTCAATTAATTTGAATAGCTATTAGAACATTTTTATTTTAGAAAAAATTTTATTTTTTTCTAACGTCCTAATAAATCTTTATTGTCTTTTATCCGAGTTTACCAATTCAAAAAAAAAAGAAGGTTTTCGCGGGCGAATATTTACTCTTGCAATCTCTATTTCAGTCCTAGCACTTGTTCGTCACTTTTCAAAATAGATGAATTTATTTCCGGTTTATTTCGCCATCCTAAGTCGTGAATCATTAAGATTCGTTTATTTAATATTTAAATAAAATCTTTTGCATTCACAGGTTCCTTCGTTTCCACCACTTCGTACTAGATGATTAGGTCAGAATTCTACAATGGAGCTCATAATCCAATTTATTCTTGAGTCAACCTTCTTAGTCTTTATTGACTCAAAGCTCTTGAGTTTTTTCTTTTCTTCTATAAAGAAATTCATATTTCATTATGTATGAATCAATTAGTATTGATGCTTTATTACACTGTCTTTTATGAGATGACTCATAGACCTTCCATATTGGAATTGTATATCATTGATATTCTTTTTCTCTCTTTCTCTCATCCTTCCATTTATCCACACCTTTCTTCTGTAATTTTGCTTTAAAAAAGTTAACGTTTAATTATTTCAGTTGCTACAAAGATATGACTGATTCAACATATTTTGACTGGTTCTTTAGATCTAGATAATATGAAGTGATGAATTGGTTTTCACACTATCGGGCCGGTCTTTTGTAACCCTAACCCTAAAAAAAAACCAACGAGTCACACACTAAGCATAGCAATTATATCACAAGGTCGATTGAATTTTTATTCAACCCTATAGAATTAGTTTGATTGGTAGGAAAAAGAATGAATGAGTTTCCCCTTTTTCCTTCTATCGGTTGATAGAAGGAAAAAACGATGAAAGTTTTCTTATTCCTCTTCCTTGTCTATAAAAATCCAAATTTTGATGCCCAAGACCCCATAGATAGTTCGAACTGTATAGGAACAATAATCTATTTTCGCTCGAATGGTTTGTAGGGGAACCCTGCCTTCTCTGATCCATTCGACACGGGCAATTTCTTTTCCGTCGATACGCCCTGCAATTTGTACTTGAATTCCTTTTGTATCCGCTTGTTCAGTTAATTCAATAGCCTTTTTCATTGCTTTTCGAAATGAAACTCGATTCTTTAATTGTCCGGCTATAAATTCTGCAAGAATATTAGGGTTTCCATAAGGTTTTGAAATTCTTGTGATAGCAACGTTAAGTTTTCGGTTCACATAATGAAATTTTTTTTGTAGATTCATCTGTAATTCTTCGACCCCTCGCGGTCTACTTTCTATTAATAACTTTGGGAATCCCATAAAGATTATGACCTGGATCAAATCGATTCTTTTTTGAATCTCTATATGCGAAATTCCCTCGGTTCCAGAGGATATTCTCATATTCTTTTGAATATAATTTTTAATAAAGTCTCTTATTTTTTGATCTTCTTGTAGGTCTTCGGAATAATTTTTTGGTTTTGCAAACCAAAGGGAATGATGCTTTTGGGTTATACCAAGTCGGAAACCAAGTGGATTTATTTTTTGTCCCATACTACCTCACTATTATATATATCACGATCTACCATACTTGTCTTTTTCCATCTAGGTTTTTTTAACGAATAGAAAGATATATCTTCATATATATCTAAAGATATATCTTTCACTACAATAGTTATATGACAGGTAGCTTTTTTTATCGCATAACTACGTCCTCGAGCACGAGGTTTTAATTTTTTCACGACAGTACCCTCGTTAACTTCAGCTTTAATAATTACTAAATTGTCTTCGGCGGAGCCCATAGTGTAACTAGCATTTGCTGCTGCAGAATAAACTAACTTGAAAATGGGATAACATGCTTTATAGGGCATGAGTTCTAGTATCATAAGGGTTTCCTCATAGGAACGTCCGCGAATTTGATCAATTACTCTTCTTGCTTTGTCAGCAGATACAGATATATGTCGGCCTAAAGCGCGTACTTCTGTTTTTTTCTT